GCTAGTGTAGCTTAATTTAAAGCATAACACTGAAGATGTTAAGATGGGCCCTAAGAAGCTCCACATGCACAAAGGCATGGTCCCGACCTTACTATCAGCTTTAGCCCAACTTACACATGCAAGTCTCCGCACCCCCGTGAGTAAGCCCTTAATCCCCCGCCCGGGGACGAGGAGCAGGCATCAGGCACAAACCTTAGCCCAAGACGCCAGGCCTAGCCACACCCCCAAGGGAATTCAGCAGTGATAAATATTAAGCCATAAGTGAAAACTTGACTCAGTCAGAGCTAAAAGGGCCGGTAAAACTCGTGCCAGCCACCGCGGTTAAACGAGAGGCCCTAGTTGATAGTATACGGCGTAAAGGGGTGGTTAAGGATAGTGAAATAATAAAGTCAAATGGCCCTTTGGCTGTCATACGCTTCTAGGAGTCCGAAGCCCAATATACGAAAGTAGCTTTAAGAAAGCCCACCTGACCCCACGAAAACTGAGAAACAAACTGGGATTAGATACCCCACTATGCTCAGTCATAAACCCAGACGTCCAACTACAATTAGACGTCCGCCCGGGAACTACGAGCATTAGCTTGAAACCCAAAGGACCTGACGGTGCCTCAGACCCCCCTAGAGGAGCCTGTTCTAGAACCGATAACCCCCGTTAAACCTCACCGCTTCTAGCCATCCCAGCCTATATACCGCCGTCGTCAGCTTACCCTGTGAAGGCAATAAAAGTAAGCAAAATGGGCACAACCCAGAACGTCAGGTCGAGGTGTAGCGTACGGAGCGGGAAGAAATGGGCTACATTTTCTATCGCAGAACACTACGGATACGCAACATGAAATAGTGCTTGAAGGAGGATTTAGTAGTAAAAAGGAAGCAGCGTGTCCTTTTGAACCCGGCTCTGAGACGCGTACACACCGCCCGTCACTCTCCCCTGTCGAAATGCAATAAAGCTTCCTAACACCAAAGCCCTGACAAGGGGAGGCAAGTCGTAACATGGTAAGTGTACCGGAAGGTGCACTTGGATAAAATTCAGGGCGTGGCTGAGCAGCTAAGCACCTCACTTACACCGAGAAAACATCCATGCAAATTGGATCACCCTGAGCTAACCAGCTAGTTTATCCATTACTATAATTTAACAATGTTTATAACACCACAAGACTTAACCCAATAAACTAAACCATTTTTTTACCTGAGTATGGGAGACAGAAAAGGTTCACCTTAAAACAATAGAAAAAGTACCGCAAGGGAAAGCTGAAAGAGAAATGAAACAACCCATATAAGCAATAAAAAACAAAGACTAAACCTTGTACCTTTTGCATCATGATTTAGCCAGTACCATCAAGCAAAGAGATCTTTAGTTTGACACCCCGAAACCAGGTGAGCTACCCCGAGACAGCCTATATAATTTAGGGCTAACCCGTCTCTGTGGCAAAAGAGTGGGAAGAGCTCCGGGTAGAAGTGACAGACCTACCGAACCTGGTGATAGCTGGTTGCCTAAGAAATGAATAGAAGTTCAGCCTCGCACACCCTTAATCAAACAACATGCTACTAAGATTTATGGAAAAGCACGAGAGTTAGTTGAAGGGGGTACAGCCCCTTTAACAAAGGATACAACCTTTACAGGAGGATAAAGATCATAGTCTATAAAACATACTGTTCTAGTGGGCTTGAAAGCAGCCATCTAAACAGAAAGCGTTAAAGCTCGGACAGAAAGAAGTTTATTATACCGATAAATAATCTTATTCCCCTAATAATATTAGGCCAACCCATGCCTACATGGGTGAGATTATGCTAAAATGAGTAACAAGAAGACCTGATCTTCTCCCGCCACAAGTGTAGACCAGATCGGACCAACCACTGGAATTTAACGAGCCCAACTAAAGAGGGCATTGTGAAGAATAAAAACCTCAAGAAAAACTCACACTAATCTATCGTTAACCCCACACTGGAGTGCCATTTTAAGGGAAAGACTAAAAGAAGGGGAAGGAACTCGGCAAACACAAGCCTCGCCTGTTTACCAAAAACATCGCCTCCTGCAACACTAAGTATAGGAGGTCCAGCCTGCCCAGTGACTATAAGTTCAACGGCCGCGGTATATTGACCGTGCAAAGGTAGCGCAATCACTTGTCTTTTAAATAGAGACCTGTATGAATGGCTAGACGAGGGCTTAACTGTCTCCCCCTTCCTGTCAGTGAAATTGATCTATCCGTGCAGAAGCGGGTATAATACTACAAGACGAGAAGACCCTTTGGAGCTTAAGGTACAAAATTTTAACCACGTTAAACAACTCCAAAAAAAGCAAGAACTTAATGGAAATAAAACTTTACCTTCGGTTGGGGCGACCACGGAGGAAAAATAAGCCTCCGAGTGGACTGGGCCAAGACCCTAAAGCCAAAAGAAACATCTTTAAGCCGCAGAACATCTGACCAATAATGATCCGGCTAAAAGCCGATCAACGAACCAAGTTACCCTAGGGATAACAGCGCAATCCTCTCCCAGAGCCCTTATCGACGAGGGGGTTTACGACCTCGATGTTGGATCAGGACATCCTGATGGTGCAGCCGCTATTAAGGGTTCGTTTGTTCAACGATTAAAGTCCTACGTGATCTGAGTTCAGACCGGAGCAATCCAGGTCAGTTTCTATCTGTAACGCTACTTTTCCCAGTACGAAAGGATCGGAAAAAGGGGGCCCATACTTAAAGCATGCCCCACCCCTAATTCATGAAAACAAATAAATTAAACAAGGGAGGCCAAAACCTCTACCGCCCAAGATAAGGGCATACTGGGGTGGCAGAGCATGGTAAATTGCATAAGGCCTAAGCCCTTAAAACCAGAGGTTCAAATCCTCTCCCCAGTTCATGCTGAACACCCTAATAACCCACTTAATTAACCCCCTCGCCTATATCGTCCCAATCCTACTGGCAGTAGCCTTCTTAACCTTACTAGAACGAAAAGTATTAGGGTACATACAATTGCGAAAAGGGCCTAATGTAGTAGGACCTTACGGATTATTACAACCCATTGCTGACGGAGTTAAACTTTTTATCAAAGAACCCGTCCGCCCCTCCACATCATCCCCCTTCCTATTTTTAGCAGCCCCTATCCTTGCACTTACCCTCGCCTTAACCCTTTGAGCACCTATACCTATGCCTTACCCAGTAATTAATCTTAATCTAGGTGTCCTATTTATTTTGGCATTATCAAGCCTTGCAGTATATTCTATTCTCGGGTCAGGATGGGCATCAAATTCAAAATATGCACTAATTGGGGCCCTACGAGCAGTTGCCCAAACAATTTCATATGAAGTTAGCCTCGGACTTATTTTACTTTCAGTGATTGTCCTCTCCGGGGGTTATACTCTCCAAACATTTAATACTACCCAAGAAAGTGTATGATTAGTAATTCCTGCATGACCACTAGCCGCAATATGATATATCTCAACCCTAGCAGAGACTAATCGAGCACCCTTTGATCTAACAGAGGGTGAATCAGAACTTGTTTCAGGTTTTAACGTAGAATATGCAGGAGGCCCATTTGCATTATTCTTCCTTGCCGAATATGCTAATATTCTATTAATAAATACCCTTTCCGCTGTACTATTCTTAGGGACATCAAATTTTCCTAATTTCCCTGAACTAATAACAATTGGCCTTGCCCTTAAAGCCGCACTTTTATCAGTAATATTTCTATGAGTACGAGCCTCCTACCCACGATTCCGATATGACCAGCTTATACATCTTGTCTGAAAAAACTTCCTCCCCCTAACACTAGCTCTTGTATTATGACATGTGTCTCTTCCAATTGCACTAGCGGGCCTTCCCCCGCAATTATAACCCAGGAACTGTGCCCGAGTGCCCAGGGACCACTTTGATAGAGTGGCTTACAGGGGTTAAAATCCCCTCAGTTCTTAGAAAGAAGGGGGTTGAACCCATGCTCAAGAGATCAAAACTCATAGTGCTTCCTCTACACCACTTTCTATGATGGGGTCAGCTAAATAAGCTTTCGGGCCCATACCCCGAACATGACGGTTAAACTCCCTCCTCCATCAATGAACCCTTATGTATTAGCAACCTTATTATCCAGCCTTGGCTTAGGAACCACCTTAACCTTCGCCAGCTCGCATTGATTATTAGCCTGAATAGGACTAGAAATTAATACCCTAGCAATTGTTCCATTAATAGCACAACATCACCACCCCCGCGCAGTAGAGGCTACTACAAAATATTTTCTCACCCAAGCCACTGCAGCCGCTGTAATCCTATTCGCAAGCACAACAAATGCATGAACTACAGGAGAATGAGATATAACTAACATATCAGATCCAACCGCCACAGCAATAATCCTCGCCGCCTTAGCACTTAAAATTGGACTAGCCCCGATACATTTCTGAATACCTGAAGTATTACAAGGATTAGACCTATTGACAGGACTTATCCTATCTACCTGACAGAAGCTTGCTCCCCTAGCCCTTATTATTCAAACAGCTCAAGCATTCGACCCCCTTCTCCTTTCAGCCTTAGGCCTCATATCCACCCTTGTAGGGGGATGGGGTGGACTAAACCAAACCCAGCTACGAAAAATCCTAGCCTATTCCTCAATTGCCCATATAGGATGAATAATTATTGTTCTTCAATATGCTCCACAACTCACGCTTCTCGCACTACTCATATATGTATTAATAACATCTGCGGCATTCCTCACACTAAAATTTTCTTCCGCCACAAAAATCAATACTCTCGCAACCACTTGATCAAAAAGCCCTGTACTAACAACAACAGCTGCCCTAGTATTATTATCCCTTGGAGGTCTTCCTCCACTTACAGGATTTATACCAAAATGATTTATTTTACAAGAGCTAGCAAAGCAAGGCCTCCCCCTTACTGCAACAGTAATGGCTCTCGCCGCCCTAATTAGCCTATATTTTTACTTACGACTTTGCTACACAATAACCCTTACTATTTCCCCTAATACAACAACCTCAACTACCCCATGACGAACCCAAGCAACCCAAAACTCACTCCCCTTAGCACTATCTACTGTAATAGCCCTGGGTCTTTTGCCTATCACCCCAACTATTATAATACTAGTTACTTAGGGACTTAGGATAGCATTAGACCAGGAGCCTTCAAAGCTCTAAGCAGAAGTGAAAATCTTCTAGCCCCTGATAAGACCTACAAGAGTTTATCTTGCATCTTCTAATTGCAAATCAAATGTTTTTATTAAACTAAGGCCTTTCTAGATGGGAAGGCCTCGATCCTACAAACTCTTAGTTAACAGCTAAGCGCTCAAGCCAGCGAGCATCCATCTACTTTCCCGCCATGAGCCTAGTAAGGCGGGAAAGCCCCGGCAGCGTATTACTCTGCGTCTCTGGATTTGCAATCCAACGTGTGTACTACACCACGGGGCTTGATAGGAAGAGGACTTAAACCTCTGTCTTCGGGGCTACAACCCACCGCCTGAACACTCGGCTACCCTACCTGTGGCAATTACACGCTGATTCTTTTCTACAAACCACAAAGACATTGGTACCCTTTATCTAGTATTTGGTGCCTGAGCCGGCATAGTAGGGACTGCTTTAAGCCTTCTTATTCGAGCCGAACTAAGTCAACCTGGATCACTTCTAGGTGATGATCAAATCTATAACGTTATTGTTACTGCCCACGCCTTCGTAATAATTTTCTTTATAGTAATGCCAATTCTTATTGGCGGATTTGGCAACTGGCTTGTACCTCTAATAATTGGGGCGCCTGATATAGCATTTCCACGAATAAATAACATAAGCTTCTGACTTCTACCCCCATCATTCCTGTTATTATTAGCTTCTTCTGGTGTTGAAGCTGGGGCCGGAACAGGATGGACTGTCTACCCTCCACTTGCGGGTAATCTTGCCCACGCAGGAGCATCAGTAGACCTTACAATTTTCTCCCTCCATCTAGCAGGTGTATCATCCATTCTAGGGGCAGTTAACTTTATTACTACAATTATTAATATAAAACCCCCAGCCATTTCTCAATACCAAACACCCTTATTTGTATGAGCCGTACTTGTAACCGCCGTTCTTTTACTCCTATCATTACCTGTACTAGCTGCTGGAATTACAATACTTCTTACTGACCGAAATTTAAACACCACATTCTTTGACCCTGCAGGAGGGGGTGACCCAATTCTATATCAACATTTATTCTGATTCTTCGGTCACCCAGAGGTCTACATCCTTATTTTACCCGGGTTTGGAATCATCTCACACGTTGTAGCCTACTACGCAGGCAAAAAAGAACCATTCGGTTATATGGGGATAGTCTGAGCTATGATGGCCATTGGCCTCCTAGGATTTATTGTTTGAGCTCATCACATATTTACTGTCGGAATGGATGTAGACACCCGTGCCTACTTTACATCAGCAACAATAATTATTGCTATTCCTACCGGCGTAAAAGTATTTAGCTGACTTGCTACACTCCATGGAGGCTCTATCAAATGAGAAACTCCTATACTATGAGCCTTAGGATTTATTTTCCTCTTCACGGTTGGGGGATTGACAGGAATTGTTCTTGCTAACTCATCACTTGACATTGTTCTCCATGACACATACTATGTTGTTGCCCATTTCCACTATGTATTATCAATAGGGGCTGTATTTGCTATTATAGCAGCATTTGTTCATTGATTCCCGCTATTTTCAGGTTATACTTTAAATGATACTTGAACAAAAATTCATTTTGCTGTAATATTTATTGGTGTAAACCTTACATTCTTTCCACAACATTTCCTAGGCTTAGCAGGAATACCACGACGGTATTCTGATTATCCAGATGCTTACGCCCTATGAAACACAGTATCGTCTATCGGCTCACTTGTCTCATTAGTGGCAGTAATTATGTTCCTATTTATCCTTTGAGAGGCCTTCGCCGCTAAACGAGAAGTATCTTCAGTAGAGCTAACCACAACAAATGTAGAATGACTACATGGCTGCCCTCCACCTTACCATACATTTGAGGAACCAGCATTTGTTCAAGTTCAATCAAACTAACGAGAAAGGGAGGAATTGAACCCCCATATACTGGTTTCAAGCCAGTCACATAACCACTCTGTCACTTTCTTCTGGAGACATTAGTAAAACACGTAAATTACATCACCTTGTCAAGGTGAAATTACAGGTTAAACCCCTGTATGCCTTAAACTTAATGGCACACCCCACACAACTAGGATTCCAAGACGCAGCATCACCTGTTATAGAAGAACTTCTTCACTTCCACGATCACGCCCTGATAATTGTGTTTTTAATTAGTACAATAGTACTATACATTATTGTTGCAATGGTCTCAACCAAACTTACTAACAAATATATTTTAGACTCCCAAGAAATCGAAATTGTATGAACAGTTCTACCAGCAGTTATTCTAGTATTAATTGCCCTTCCTTCCCTTCGAATTTTATACCTTATAGACGAAGTTAATGACCCCCACTTAACAATTAAAGCCATGGGACACCAATGATACTGAAGCTATGAGTACACAGACTATGAAGACCTAGGATTTGACTCATATATGATCCCAACGCAAGACCTTTCACCAGGACAATTTCGACTCCTAGAAGCAGATAACCGAATAGTAGTTCCAATAGAGTCACCAATTCGTGTTCTAGTGTCCTCTGAAGACGTATTACACTCTTGAGCTATCCCATCTCTCGGTGTAAAAATAGACGCAGTACCCGGACGATTAAATCAAACTGCTTTTATTGCCTCACGCCCAGGTGTATTTTATGGACAATGCTCTGAAATCTGTGGAGCCAACCACAGCTTTATACCTATTGTAGTTGAAGCCGTTCCACTAAAACATTTCGAAAGCTGATCCACACTAATACTAGAAGACGCCTCACTAGAAAGCTAATATTGGACAAAGCGTTGGCCTTTTAAGCCAAAGTCTGGTGATTACCGACCACCTCTAGTGAAATGCCTCAACTTAACCCTAACCCTTGATTTATAATTCTAGTATTCTCATGATTTATTTTCCTCACTTTTATTCCAACTAAAGTCTTAAGCCATCTAACACCTAATGAGCCAGCCCCAATAAATGAAGAAAAACATAAAACCGACTCCTGAAGCTGACCATGATAATAAGCTTTTTTGATCAATTTGCAAGTCCCTCCTTCCTAGGAATTCCACTTATCGCTATTGCAATTACACTCCCATGGGTATTATTCCCAACCCCATCAGCTCGCTGAGTAAATAGCCGACTTACTACTATTCAAGCATGATTTATTAACCGCTTTACTAATCAACTGATAATACCTTTAAATGTAGGGGGACATAAATGAGCACTAATCTTAGCCTCCTTAATAGTATTCCTTATTACTATTAATATATTAGGCCTTTTACCATACACCTTTACACCTACAACACAACTGTCATTAAATATAGGACTTGCTGTCCCACTATGACTTGCCACAGTAGTCATTGGAATGCGAAACCAACCAACAATTGCCCTTGGACACCTCCTACCAGAAGGAACTCCCATCCCGCTAATCCCTGTACTAATTATCATCGAAACAATTAGCCTATTTATTCGACCACTAGCCTTAGGAGTCCGACTCACAGCTAATTTAACTGCAGGCCACCTATTAATTCAACTTATTGCCACAGCCGTATTTGTGTTACTACCTATAATACCAACCGTAGCAATTTTAACGGCTATTGTGCTTTTCCTTTTAACACTCCTAGAAGTTGCGGTGGCAATAATCCAAGCCTATGTATTTGTATTATTACTAAGCCTTTATTTACAAGAAAACGTCTAATGGCCCACCAAGCACATGCATATCACATGGTTGATCCTAGCCCATGACCACTAACCGGAGCCATTGGTGCCTTACTAATGACATCCGGCCTGGCAATTTGATTTCATTTTCATTCAGTAACGCTAATAACCCTTGGGTTAATTCTACTACTTCTCACAATGTTTCAATGATGACGTGATGTCATCCGAGAGGGAACCTTTCAAGGTCACCACACACCTCCTGTACAAAAAGGGTTACGATACGGTATAATCTTATTCATTACTTCTGAAGTATTCTTTTTCCTAGGCTTCTTCTGAGCCTTCTACCACTCAAGCCTAGCCCCAACACCTGAGCTAGGCGGATGCTGACCCCCCACAGGAATCATTACATTAGATCCCTTTGAAGTACCCCTCCTTAATACAGCCGTATTATTAGCATCTGGGGTAACAGTTACATGGGCCCACCATAGTATTATAGAAGGTGAACGAAAACAAGCCATTCAATCCCTTACACTTACTATCTTATTAGGTTTTTATTTCACTGCCCTCCAAGCAATAGAGTACTATGAAGCACCTTTTACAATCGCAGATGGGGTATATGGCTCTACATTCTTTGTAGCCACAGGTTTCCATGGCTTGCACGTTATTATTGGCTCAACCTTTTTAGCCGTCTGTCTTCTCCGCCAAATTCAGTACCACTTTACCTCTGAACATCATTTCGGCTTTGAAGCCGCTGCCTGGTATTGACACTTCGTAGACGTAGTATGATTATTCCTCTACGTATCAATCTATTGATGAGGCTCATATCTTTCTAGTATAAAAGTTTGTACAAGTGACTTCCAATCATTTAGTCTTGGTTAAACCCCAAGGAAAGATAATGAATTTAATTATAACTATCCTCTTTATTGCTGTAGCCCTTTCATCAGTTCTAGCAATCGTATCTTTCTGGCTGCCACAGATAAATCCGGATGCAGAAAAACTCTCCCCTTATGAGTGTGGCTTTGACCCATTAGGATCTGCCCGATTACCATTTTCCCTACGATTCTTCCTAGTAGCAATTTTATTCCTCTTATTTGATCTAGAAATTGCACTCCTCCTCCCATTACCATGAGGGGATCAACTCCATAGCCCGACTGAAACACTCTTTTGAGCTGCTACAGTCCTAATCCTACTAACCCTTGGATTAATTTACGAATGAACCCAAGGGGGCCTAGAATGGGCAGAATAGGAGGCTAGTCTAAAAAAGACCTCTGATTTCGGCTCAGAAAATTATGGTTAAAGTCCACAGCCCCCTTATGACACCAGTACATTTTAGCTTTAGCTCAGCATTTATCCTAGGATTAATAGGATTAGCATTCCATCGCACGCATCTTCTTTCTGCACTATTATGTTTAGAAGGAATAATATTATCACTATTTATTGCACTAGCTTTATGAACACTCCAATTTGAATCAATAAGCTTCTCTACAGCCCCAATGCTGCTACTAGCTTTCTCCGCGTGTGAAGCAAGCACAGGTCTCGCACTTCTAGTAGCCACAGCCCGAACCCACGGCACCGACCGCCTACAAAACCTTAACCTTCTACAATGTTAAAAGTATTAATCCCCACAATTATAATATTCCCAACAATCTGATTATCTTCTCCTAAATGGTTATGAACAACCACCGCTACCCATGGACTCTTAATTGCCCTTATAAGCCTCGCATGACTCAACTGAACATCTGAAGCCGGATGAACTATGTCCAACTCATATTTAGCTACAGACCCCCTCTCAACGCCTCTTCTAGTCCTGACATGTTGACTTCTGCCCTTAATAATCTTAGCTAGCCAAAACCATATTAATCCTGAACCTATTGCACGCCAACGCCTTTACATCACACTCTTAACCTCCTTACAAACCTTTTTGATTATAGCCTTCGGTGCCACAGAAATCATTATATTTTATATTATATTTGAAGCCACTCTCATCCCAACCCTTATTATTATTACTCGCTGAGGTAATCAAGCCGAACGCCTTAACGCAGGTACCTACTTCTTATTCTATACTTTAGCCGGATCTTTACCACTTTTAGTAGCCTTACTTCTTCTCCAACAATCTACAGGAACTTTATCCCTGCTAATTATTCAATACACACCCCCACTATTAACAAACTCCTGAAGTCATAAAATCTGATGGGCCGGTTGTTTAATCGCCTTCCTAGTAAAAATGCCCCTTTATGGAGTACATCTATGACTACCAAAAGCACATGTAGAAGCTCCAGTTGCGGGATCTATAGTACTAGCGGCAATTCTGCTAAAACTTGGAGGCTACGGCATAATACGAATGATGATGATCTTAGACCCACTCTCTAAAGAACTAATCTACCCATTTATTATTTTAGCCCTTTGAGGCATTATCATAACCGGATCTATTTGTTTACGACAAACTGACCTTAAATCACTAATCGCTTACTCCTCTGTAAGTCACATAGGACTTGTAGCAGGAGGCATCCTAATTCAAACCCCCTGGGGATTCTCTGGGGCAATTATTCTAATAATTGCCCATGGTTTAGTATCCTCTATACTGTTCTGTTTAGCTAATACAGCTTATGAGCGAACCCATAGTCGAACCATAATTCTCGCTCGAGGACTACAAGTAATTTTCCCATTAACAGCAGTCTGATGATTTATTGCTAACTTAGCTAACTTAGCACTACCCCCCCTCCCTAATCTAATAGGAGAACTTATAATTATCACAACACTCTTTAGCTGATCCCCTTGAACCATCGCACTCACCGGGTTAGGGACATTAATCACTGCAGCCTACTCCCTTTATATATTCTTAATATCCCAACGCGGCCCAACACCACATCACATCATGAAACTTTCACCATTCCACACCCGGGAACACTTACTAATAGCCCTTCATTTTATTCCAGTAGTATTCCTTATAGTAAAGCCGGAGCTTATATGAGGGTGATGTTATTAGTAAGTATAATTTAACTAAAATATCAGATTGTGATTCTGGAAACAGGGGTTAAAACCCCCTTACTCACCAAGGAAGGACAGAAATCAGTAAGTGCTGCTAACACTTATGACCCGAAGTTAAAATCCTCGGCTTCTTTACGCTTTCGAAGGATAATAGCTCATCCATTGGTCTTAGGAACCAAAAACTCTTGGTGCAAATCCAAGCGAAAGCTATGACCTCAACAACCCTAGCTATGTCATCCCTTTTCCTTCTAATCATTACAATTCTTGTTTTACCATTAATTGCAACACTAAATCCAAATCCTCAAAAACCAGAATGAGCAGCCACACATGTTAAAACTGCTGTTAGCACTGCATTCTTTGTCAGCCTAGTACCACTTATAATTTATCTAGCACAAGGATCAGAAAATATTACTACAAATTGACAATGAATAAATACAATAATGTTTGATGTAAACATTAGCTTTAAGCTTGATCATTATGCTCTTATTTTCACCCCTATTGCTCTCTTCGTAACATGATCTATTTTAGAATTTGCACTATGATACATACATTCTGACCCTAATATAAACCAATTCTTTAAGTATTTACTACTATTCCTAGTAGCTATAATTATTCTTGTTACAGCTAATAACCTATTTCAACTATTCATTGGCTGGGAGGGAGTTGGCATTATATCATTTCTACTAATTGGTTGATGACATGGCCGAGCAGACGCTAATACAGCAAGCCTGCAAGCAGTCCTTTATAACCGCATTGGTGATATCGGATTAATCTTAGCCATAGCTTGATTCGCAATAAATCTAAACTCTTGGGAAATTCAACAAATCTTCGCTTTATCAAAAAACTATGACATAACAACCCCATCTATCGCTCTCATCCTTGCAGCAACAGGAAAGTCAGCCCAATTTGGCCTACACCCATGACTTCCATCGGCCATAGAGGGCCCGACACCAGTATCTGCCCTACTCCACTCTAGCACTATAGTAGTTGCAGGAATCTTCTTATTAATCCGATTGCACCCACTTATAGAAGATAATAAACTAGCATTAACAGCTTGCTTATGTTTAGGGTCACTTACTACTCTGTATACTGCCACTTGCGCACTAACTCAAAATGATATCAAAAAAATTATCGCTTTCTCAACATCAAGTCAACTTGGATTAATGATAGTTACAATTGGGCTAAACCAACCACAACTTGCATTCCTTCATATCTGTACACACGCATTCTTCAAGGCCATACTTTTCCTCTGCTCCGGATCTATTATTCATAGCCTAAATGATGAGCAAGATATTCGAAAAATGGGAGGCCTCCATAAGTTACTACCCATTACCTCAACCTGTCTTACAATTGGAAGCTTAGCACTAGCAGGCACTCCATTCCTTGCAGGATTTTTCTCAAAAGATGCTATTATTGAGGCCCTAAACACCTCCCACCTTAACGCCTGGGCCCTAACCTTAACTCTCATCGCCACATCATTTACTGCAGTTTACAGCTTTCGAGTCGTCTACTTTGTAACTATAGGATCCCCCCGATTCCTTCCATTATCCCCTATTAACGAAGACGACCCACTTATAACCCGACCTATTAAACGACTTGCCTGAGGAAGTATTATTGCAGGACTAATTATTACATGCAACTTCCTACCCCTAAAAACACCCGTCATAACTATACCTTCTACTTTAAAAATAGCAGCCCTTATAGTAGCTGTTATTGGACTTCTTGTAGCTATAGAACTTGCAGCTAAAACTAATAACCCTTACAAAACCGCCTATAAAAAATCCCCTCACCATTTCTCAAATATGTTAGGATACTTCCCATCATTAATACATCGACTCTCTCCAAAAGCCAGCCTAGTCCTAGGACAATCAATTGCCACTAAACTTGACCAAACCTGATATCAAATTACAGGCCCAAAAGCAATTACTCTTCCACAAATTATACTAGCACATATAGTAAGTAATATTTCACGAGGAACAATTAAAAAGTTTTTAACTATCTTCCTTCTAACCATAATCTTAGCAGTTACTTTAATTATTATTTAAACTGCTCGAAGCGTCCCACGACTTAATCCTCGAGTTAACTCCAACACTACAAGTAATGTTAAAAGTAACACCCAAGCACAAATAACTAACATCACCCCCCCTAAAGAGTATATTATAGCCACACCCTCAACATCTCCCCGCAGCATAGAAAACTCTTTTAACCCATCAGTAACTACCCAAGAACCCTCATGTCACCCTCCTCAAAACAATCCGGCCGTCAACATAACACCCATTAAGTACACTAAAACGTACCCAGCAACTGAACGACTCCCTCAAGCTTCTGGGAAAGGATCAGCAGCCAATGCTGCTGAATAAGCAAACACCACAAGCATTCCCCCTAAATAAATTAAGAATAGAACTAATGACAAAAAAGGTCCTCCACTACCAACCAATACCCCACACCCAACTCCAGCTGCTATCACCAATCCCAAAGCAGCAAAATATGGTGTAGGATTAGACGCAACTGCAATAAGTCCTGTGATCAAGGCTATTAATATTATAAACACAAAGTAAGTCATTATTCCCGCTCAGATTTTAACTGAGACCGATGACTTGAAGAAACATCGTTGTACCAATTCAACCACAGGAACAATTTAATGGCAAGCCTACGAAAAACCCATCCACTAATAAAAATCGCTAATGATGCACTAGTTGACCTCCCAACACCATCTAATATCTCAGTAATATGAAACTTTGGATCTCTTCTAGGATTATGCTTAATTACTCAAATCCTAACAGGATTATTTTTAGCTATACACTACACCTCAGATATCTCAACCGCATTTTCATCTGTAACACATATTTGTCGAGACGTAAACTACGGCTGACTTATCCGAAATATACATGCTAACGGGGCATCATTCTTCTTTATCTGTATTTATATACACATTGCCCGTGGCCTATACTACGGATCTTACCTTTATAAAGAAACCTGAAATATTGGGGTTGTCCTTCTTCTATTAGTTATAATAACTGCTTTTGTGGGTTATGTACTCCCATGAGGCCAAATATCCTTCTGAGGTGCCACCGTAATTACAAATCTATTATCAGCAGTCCCTTATATAGGCGACACCCTTGTCCAATGAATTTGAGGGGGCTTTTCCGTAGATAATGCAACATTAACACGATTCTTCGCCTTTCACTTCCTATTCCCTTTCGTCATCGCCGGCGCAACTATTCTACACCTGCTATTCTTACATGAGACAGGATCAAACAACCCTGCTGGATTAAACTCCGACGCAGATAAAATCTCCTTCCACCCTTACTTTTCATATAAAGACCTCCTTGGCTTTGTACTGATACTTCTAGCCCTTACATCTTTAACATTATTCTCCCCCACTCTTCTTGGTGACCCAGAAAATTTCACCCCCGCAAACCCCTTAGTAACCCCACCACACATCCAACCAGAATGATACTTCTTATTCGCCTATGCTATCCTACGGTCCATCCCAAATAAATTAGGAGGGGTCCTAGCATTACTATTTAGCATCTTAGTACTACTAGTGGTTCCCATTTTACATACCTCAAAGCAACGAGGATTAACCTTCCGCCCAATCACCCAATTTTTATTTTGAACTCTAGTAGCAGATATAATTATCCTAACATGAATTGGAGGCATACCTGTAGAGCACCCATACATTATCATTGGCCAAGTTGCCTCAATTCTGTACTTTGCACTATTCCTTATCCTCATCCCACTCGCAGGTTGGGCCGAAAATAAAGCACTTAAATGAGCTTGCCCTAGTAGCTTAACGTGAAAGCATCGGTCTTGTAATCCGAAGATTGAGGGTTAAACCCCCTCCTAGCGCCCAGAAAAAGGAGATTTTAACTCCCACCCCTGGCTCCCAAAGCCAGAATTCTTAATTAAACTATCTTCTGTACCTTAATATAAAAATTAAATAAGCACAAGCACCCCCAACCCCTTGGGGTATGGGTTAATTTCGTGTGGCTCAGCGTGGCGGAACCTTCATATAAAGCACAAGCACCCCCGACCCCCTTGGGGAATGGGTTAATTTCGTGTGGCTCAGCGTGGCGGAACCTTCATATAAAGCACAAGCACCCCCGACCCCCTTGGGGTATGGGAATAATTTCGTGTGGCTCAGCGTGGCGGAACCTTATATAGCACTTATGCATATAATGTCATATAGTTAACACCCACTTAATAGTTCTATTATGTGGGTGTTATATTGCTATGTATTATCACCATTCATTTATATTAACCTAAAAGCAAGTACTAACAACTAAGACATGCATAAACCAAATATATGTAATGTGTTAGAGACTTATATGTATTATCACCATTCATTTATATTAACCTAAAAGCAAGTACTAACGTCTAAGGTATGCATAAAGCATTTTAATAAAACTCAGAAATAATTTATATTAACCTGGGAAATAGATTATTCCCTTAAATATCGCACTCAACATTTTCCTTGAATGACCCAACTAAGGTTTATTTTAACCATCTTAATGTAGTAAGAGACCACCAACCCGATCATATAAGGCATATTATTCATGATAGAATCAGGGACATAATATGGAGGGAAGGTATTTTAATGAATTATTCCTTGTATCTGGTTATCACTTTCATGTACATGGCATGCGTTTCCCTCCCTCGGTTAAATCAACTTACATCCGGTTAATGGTGTAATTACATACTCTTCACCAACCCCACATGCCGGGCACTCTTTTATATGCATAGGGGTTCTCTTTTTTGGTAGCCTTTCACTTACATCTCAGAGTGCAGGCACAAGTAACATCACAAGGTTGTACATTTCCTTGTATAAATCACACTAGGTTAATTATTAAAAGACATAACTTAAGAATTACATTATACTCTATCAAGTGCATAACATAATTATTCTTCCTTTAACTTACCTGATATAGATGCCCCTCTTTTTTGGCTTTCACGCGACAAACCCCCTTTCCCCCTACGCTCAAAAAATCCTGTTCTCCTTGTCAAACCCCGAAACCAAGGAAGGTTCGAGAGCGCCTCAACTAACAAGTTATAATATGGTTAGCCATTCGCATTATATATATATATATATATCATCATACCCTTTTAAACATTTCAAAATATAGCCTAAAAAACTCTATTAAAATTTTTAATAAATTTTCAATACTAAAAAATCGAACATATTTATT